TCAATTCATCTCTCCCTTTTCTGTCAAAGGGGGCACAGTGGGCAGAATTTCATTCCCAAGGGGGTTCTTTTTTCTTTCCTTTGGCATTTCTTCGCATTTCTCATCAAATAAATAGGGGGATTTTCATTATTTCAACTCCTACAGATTGGTAGGAGAAAGACATATTTAGTACAATTATTGAGAGCATTCTAGTCCGGATTCCATGAGATACTGAGTCTGCTTTTTCGATTGTTCCCAATTCATGGAATGGAATAGAGGACTATATGTTTCTCGGGCGCACAGACCCAAATTGAATTCATTTCTTGTACAATACAAAATGAATTTCACATTAACAGAATTTCATTTCCCTGATAGAATACTTTTCCAGATTCAAAAATCCCCCCTTCTGACTTCGGTTTTGTTTGTGTAACCGCAATTACTAATGTGAAGTTGAAAAATCTATTTCATTCAAATTATACGCTGAGCTTTTGGTATAGGTATCCCAGTACGAATAACCTAAGGGAGGGGGGTAAAAGAAAAATAAAGATCAATATCCCACCCCTTTTAGCTTAGCAAGTAGCAGGGGAATAAATCCATTTTTCCTTCCTATTTTGATATTTTTTTAGAGGGCTCGTCGAAGAACGAACAAACCCCAAACTAAAATAGTTAGTTTGATGGAATATTCCATCCTTTATCCCGGGACTCTTCTTTATCACACTTCTTTGTCTTCCAAGAAAACTAGATCATTAAAAAAAAACGGAGTTTAGAACGTAACTCCCTTCTTTTTCCACTTCGCTTCGATTGTTTGTTGGGGGTTTATGACTAATGGAAACGGACGGGTGGTCAGACGATACTTTATCCGATGATTGTACAAGGAGGACGTAAGGTAGGTTATAGATAAAGAACAGAAAAGAATGAGAAATAAAGAAATTTTGGATTCGGTATGGATAAAAGATCTTCCTATGTTATACTATTCAATTCTTGACGACGAATTGATTTGATAGCTCAGATATTGTTATTCATGATATTGATCTGATTTCAAGATCATCGAGAGGGAATTCATTCATTGAATTGACAGGAGAAAGATTTATTATCTCTATGGGATTAAATCCCGAGTTATTTTGAAGTAAAAAAACGATGAGATTATGGAAGTAAATATTCTTGCATTTATTGCTACTGCACTGTTCATTCTAGTCCCTACTGCGTTTCTACTTATCATTTACGTAAAAACCGTAAGTCAAAATGATTAATTAATGAGTTAATGGTTAAACAAATCAAATGAAAAGGATTCTAATTTTGCGTCTTAAATGAAATGAGCGGACTATAATCGGCAGTATTCTATGAGATCTGATAGTACGGTAAGAAAGAAATAGATGAACCCTTCTTTCTTACCATACTATCTATTAGTGTTAGTATTATTGTAGTGTATAAAGTTATACAGCGTATAAAGAAAGTTGTACTTTATAATCTAATAAAGATAGAGGCTAAATATAAATCAATCTACAATATTATCTTCATATATGTAGATATCAATTCCATTCATTTCATATATAGAATGGACATAGGACCCAATTCTATTTCTTTGATACATCTATTTGTTTCGAGCAATCTGAAATAATCGTCTGACTCTTATAGTTCGAATTTCTAGATTTTTGATTATTTACAATATGAATTTCAGGATCTATCGAAAGAATCAAATCAATGCAGGAAAAACGATATGGGCATATATTAATAAAATCAAATAGTCATTTTTTTTAGCATTCCGAAGAAATAATTGATTGAGCCATTGACAGGAGTTCTGTGGGCACTTCTTCGGATTTCGAAGAGTAAACCTCACAGATTTTTAACGGTTGAACCATGATATGAAATGCGTCGATAAAATCGAAATTCCGAAAAGAAAAAAATAATAGAAAATAATAAAAAAAGGAAAGTGCGCAATATGTGACGCCCCTAAGGCAAGATCTTCTTTTATTATGCATAGTATCCCGTTAGACAACCACTATGTTTATATTCTTTCTCATATAATATAAAGTGCGTATACACTTAACAAAACGACTTCCTTTTTGAAGAGTAAAAAGGGAAAGAAAAGGGGATCGGGTCTTCCTCAGTATCCATCTATCATTCTGGTAAGAGCCCGTTCATTGAAATAGAAAAGTTAGGAAGAATTAAGTTGGACTAAATTTTCTATCATCTGTATCCTTTCCTTTCGAAACACAAACATGGGAATCCGTGAAATATCTCTCTGATTGAAAGAGTATTAGTCATATAATACATTATTCCACTAGAATCCAATGGAATTTCAAAATGAAGATATATATTCGATTTTTTTCTTTTTAAAGAGGTCAAACCGCCTTGCAGAACGACCTATAAAACAATTGATAGAGTTTGATTCCTCAACTCAATTAGTAGTACCTTTAGAGCCCACTTCTTCCCCATACTACGAGTGAAAGGGAAAATGTAAAGACTACCATTAAAGCAGCCCAAGCAAGACTTACTATATCCATGTGAATTATGTCCCCTATCTTGATGAAGGAATTAGTCCATTATTGCTCACTAATAATAGTGGAATCAATGGTGCAGAGTCAAAAAGGGATTCTGACCGAAGACTATTGATGAACCAATCCAACAAATCCACTTCTAAAAAATTCCTATATGATTTGAAATCTGGAAAGACTAAATACAAGTAAAATATGCAATGATATCTCAAGGAACTCTTATTAATGGAACATGTAGGAATAATAAGGCCTATTCTTTTTTGTTAACCTTCATAAGTAAAGTAAAAAAGCATAATCATAGATCACTATCTATTCCATACCTCTATTTCCCTTTTGATCTAATCCATACCATCTCCCGAATGTTTCGCAGAGACAGTTGGGAGATGGTATCTCATATTCTTGACGAGAGGTTGCTGAAAAGAAATTCTTTTTGCACTTTTTCTATATCTATTTTATTTAAAGTAAATTATCAATCCAATCTAATATTGATTGAATGCCTGAACATTCAGAGATTCTCGTGAGTCCATATATAAAGTATCTAAAGGATCTTCCCCCCTCTCCACAACTACTAATGGAATTCGATTTCCTATCCGGCTATCCAATGGAATTCAAGACCCAGTCAGTAGACACTACATTAGTAGTAGAAAGATTAGCAGTAGAAAGGAATCGAGAAGTCTTGAGAGCCCTTCCCCCATTCGAATCTTTCCTTGAATCCTAGATCCAAAGATTTACAATCTTTTAGAAAACCCCCAGATCCGATGCGTAGAAGCAAACAAGTATCAACAGCCCATTTCTTCTACTTCCGCTGGGGAATAATTTGGAGAGTTCTATCAGCGGAACAGAATCAGAGATTTTGAGCCTTTTTTTGTTGATCAGGCGACACCCGGATTTGAACTGGGGAAAAAGGATTTGCAGTCCCCCGCCTTACCACTCGGCCATGCCGCCAAATTGATACAAAATAGATGAAAATTTTACCCTTCGGGTTGGAGTACGGAACTTTTTTTTATTGTACTTGCATCTTAATCCTCCTTTTCTTAATCCCTTTCCTAAAAGAAACCTTCCTCCTCTTTATTTATTTTTTATTTTTGGTTGGATTTGATCCAACCCTTCGATTGATTGTATAGTATCTCAAAACACATAATGCCTAAAAATTTCCCCTCCCCTTTCTATTAATATTAAAAAGGGCAGATTTTCAGTCATAAAAAAAATTATGACAACTTGGAACCGTTAACTATTGACTGCTGCCTGTGAATTCGTGAACTATTTTTGGATTTGAATCTCCAATTGTGTTTTCCTAATGACATAATCGAAAAGTTGTTGCATAACACATCAGTGTTGATTTGTTTCAATCCAAAATCCTTCTCAATTTCAATTATAACAACAATTATGAGTATATGTAAACCCCAGAACAGAAATTGTTACACAGATATCTAATAGAATTGGGTATCTTATTTATATATATGTTGCCTATAGGAAATTCTCAGAAAATTATCGTGCTTCAGTTTTTCGTGGAATAGAAAATAGAAACTTTGTTTTGATAGAGCACGGAAATAAAGGAGAAGACGGATCTATAGATAGCTCTATCTGCACGTGTTTAATAAATCCAGCCCTTCTTAGATACTTTGATACTTTACAATTCTAACTTTCTCCATCGTATTCTGCCAATTCTACTAAAAACTGGGTTAGGTAAAAAAATATCTCTTCTCTGTGAATCTTTTTTGAACAATGGAATCATAAAAGAGGTTAAGTGCTAAAAAAAAAGACTCTATATTGTTTCTGGTTTTTATGTCTTTATCTCAACGAAAAGATCAAATACCGAATCCATTTAGTTGTCTGGTATGCAAGTTGATTGGAATATGTAATAGCATAATAATGCTAGGAATGGAATCCGTTTTGATATTCTATACAAAATCCCACAATCATAATATAGTAAGCCTAAGTGGCATAATTCTCTTTCTAGGAATGTTTTATCAACCCCTTTCCATTTGTATCTGTTGCAAATTCTAATTTGAAATAGAAAATTCTCTTTCTTCCGCCGTTCATACGTATTTCATACATTCCATATCTGGAATGGAGTCAAATTTCATGCGATTCAGTAAACAGAATCTAAATTCTACCGTTACTAGATCATCTATATGATTCGATGAAGAATGATCTAATAATGGGATTTTTTGATAAATAGGAAATTCAAAATGCTCCAGGATGGAAATGAGGGAATGTATACAATACCCGGGTTTAATCAGATACAATTTGAAGGATTTTGTAGGTTCATTGATCAGGGCTTGATGGAAGAACTTTCTAAGTTTCCAAAAATAGAAGATACGGATCAAAAAGCGGAATTTCAATTATTTTTGGAAACATATCAATTTGTAGAACCATTGATAAAAGAAAGAGATGCTGTGTATAAATTACTCACATATTCTTCTGAATTATATGTATCCGCAGGACTAATTTGGAAAACCCGCAGGGATATGCAAGAACAAACAATTTTGATTGGAAACATTCCTCTAATGAATTCTCTGGGAA